GCTATCGTAGCTTAAGTAAAGCATAACACTGAAGATGTTAAGATGGGCCCTAGAAAGCCCCGAAAGCACAAAGGCTTGGTCCTGACTTTTCTATCAACTCTAGCCTAACTTACACATGCAAGTATCCGCACCCCCGTGAGAATGCCCTACAGTTTCCTCATCAAGGAAACAAGGAGCCGGTATCAGGCACAATTAATATTAGCCCAAGACACCTTGCTTAGCCACGCCCTCAAGGGACCTCAGCAGTGATAAACATTAAGCCATAAGTGAAAACTTGACTTAGCCAAGGTTAAGAGGGCCGGTAAAACTCGTGCCAGCCACCGCGGTTATACGAGAGGCCCAAGCTGATAGACACCGGCGTAAAGCGTGGTTAGGAGAATTAATATGATTAAAGCCGAATGCTCTCAAAGCTGTTATACGCATACGAGAGCTAGAAGCACAACAACGAAGGTGGCTTTACAATTTCTGAACCCACGAAAGCTAAGGCACAAACTGGGATTAGATACCCCACTATGCCTAGCCCTAAACATTGATAGCTAATTACATTTCTATCCGCCTGGGAACTACGAGCATAAGCTTAAAACCCAAAGGACTTGGCGGTGCTTTAGATCCACCTAGAGGAGCCTGTTCTAGAACCGATAACCCCCGTTAAACCTCACCTTTTCTTGTTCTACCCGCCTATATACCACCGTCGTCAGCTTATCCTGTGAAGGACTATTAATAAGCAAAATTGGCACAGCCCAAAACGTCAGGTCGAGGTGTAGCGTACGAAAAGGGAAGAAATGGGCTACATTCTCTATGCTAGAGAACACGAATGATAAACTGAAAGACGTATCTGAAGGAGGATTTAGTAGTAAGAAGGAAATAGAGTGTCCCTCTGAAACTGGCCCTGAAGCGCGCACACACCGCCCGTCACTCTCCCCAAGCTCCTTACATATTTTTAAATAAAACCTTTAAACTGCAAAGGGGAGGCAAGTCGTAACATGGTAAGTGTACTGGAAAGTGCACTTGGATAAATCAGAGCATAGCTAAGAAAGAAAAGCATCTCCCTTACACTGAGAAGTCATCCGTGCAAGTCGGATTGCCCTGAAGCCCAATAGCTAGCCTAAACAACCAAAAACAACAACTAAACATTAATAAACCCTAAAACACCCATCAAAATAAACAAACCATTTTTCCTCTTTAGTATAGGAGATAGAAAAAGATATTTGAGCAATAGAAAAAGTACCGCAAGGGAATGCTGAAAGAGAAATGAAACAACCCAGTAAAGCCACACAAAGCAGAGATTTTACCTCGTACCTTTTGCATCATGATTTAGCTAGTAAAGCCTAAGCGAAAAGAATTTTAGTTTAGTTTCCCGAAACTAAGTGAGCTACTCCAAGACAGCCTATTAATAGGGCGCACCCATCTCTGTGGCAAAAGAGTGGGAAGAGCTTCGAGTAGAGGTGACAGACCTACCGAACTTAGTTATAGCTGGTTGCCTGAGAATTGGATAGAAGTTCAGCCCTCTGCCTTCTTTAGTCAAACGAAGCTATACCCAACCGACCAAAAGAATGCAAAGGAGTTAGTTGGAGGAGGTACAGCTCCTCTAACACAAGATACAACTTTACCAGGAGGATTAAGATCATAATAAATCAAGGCATCGTGTTTTGGTGGGCCTAAAAGCAGCCACCCTAATAGAAAGCGTTAAAGCTCAGACACGAAATTCCCCACTAATCCTGATATGCACCTCTGAATCCCCTAATACTACCAGGCCATCCTATGCACCCATAGGACTGATTATGCTAATATGAGTAATAAGAAAGAAAAGACTTTCTCCAAGCACAGGTGTACATCGGAACGAACCCCCACCGAAAATTAAAGGTCCCAACCACAGAGGGTATTGAAAACATTTTAGATCCCAAGAAAAACACTCAACTACTTACCTTTAACCCCACACTGGCGTGCCCATTAAGGAAAAACTAAAAGAGAAAGAAGGAACTCGGCAAACACAAGCCTCGCCTGTTTACCAAAAACATCGCCTCTTGCATTCAATATATAAGAGGTCCCGCCTGCCCTGTGACTCTAAGTTTAACGGCCGCGGTATCTTAACCGTGCGAAGGTAGCGCAATCACTTGTCTCTTAAATGGGGACCCGTATGAATGGCATAACGAGGGCTTAACTGTCTCCTTTCTCAAGTTAATGAAATTGACCTCCCCGTGCAGAGGCGGGGATATACACATAAGACGAGAAGACCCTATGGAGCTTTAGGCACTAAGACTGATCATGTAAAAAACCTCTTATAAAAGAATATAACTTTGTGAAAGCAGTTTAATTGCCTTTGGTTGGGGCGACCGCGGGGAAACAAAAAACCCCCATGTGGACTGGGGCCACTCGGCCCTAGAAATAAGAGCTCCCGCTCTAACTAACAGAACTTCTGACCTTACTGATCCGGCCCTGGCCGATCAACGAACCGAGTTACCCTAGGGATAACAGCGCAATCCCCTTATAGAGCCCATATCGACAAGGGGGTTTACGACCTCGATGTTGGATCAGGATATCCTAATGGTGCAGCCGCTATTAAGGGTTCGTTTGTTCAACGATTAAAATCCTACGTGATCTGAGTTCAGACCGGAGTAATCCAGGTCGGTTTCTATCTATGATGTAATTTATTTCAGTACGAAAGGACCAAAAAAATGAGGCCCCTGTTTTCGACAAGCCTCCCCCTCACTTACTGACCTCTACTCAAGTAAATAAGAGGGTACAACCCCCAGCCGTAGAGCATGGCATATTAAAGTGGCAGAGCCCGGACATTGCAAAAGGCCTAAGCCCTTTCCACAGAGGTTCAAGTCCTCTCTTTAATTATGATCTCCACACTGATTACCCATATTATTAACCCCCTGGCCTTTATTGTCCCTGTCCTCCTAGCCGTTGCCTTCCTCACCCTGCTCGAGCGAAAGGTGCTCGGCTATATACAGCTCCGAAAAGGCCCTAACATTGTGGGGCCTTACGGCCTTCTTCAACCAATCGCGGATGGTGTCAAGCTCTTTATTAAAGAACCAGTACGACCATCCACTGCCTCCCCGGTTCTCTTCCTTCTCACCCCTATGCTCGCACTCACTCTTGCCCTTACCCTCTGAGCACCTATTCCCATGCCTTACCCAGTGCTAGACTTAAACCTAACCATTCTATTCCTCCTCGCACTTTCCAGCCTTGCGGTCTATTCAATTTTAGGATCAGGTTGAGCATCAAATTCAAAATATGCATTAATTGGGGCGCTACGGGCCGTAGCCCAAACAATTTCCTATGAAGTAAGCCTCGGACTAATCCTCCTCTGCATAGTTATTTTAACTGGGGGTTTTACACTGCAGACATTTAATGTGGCTCAAGAAAACATTTGACTCATTGTCCCTGCCTGACCTATGGCAGCTATATGATATATTTCTACCCTTGCAGAGACCAACCGGGCCCCCTTTGACCTAACAGAAGGAGAGTCAGAGCTAGTCTCGGGCTTTAACGTAGAGTATGCAGGGGGGCCTTTCGCCCTCTTCTTCCTCGCCGAGTACGCTAATATCCTTCTCATAAATACCCTTTCGACCCTTTTATTCCTGGGCGCCTCCCACATCCCGGCAATCCCAGAACTGACCTCAATTAACTTGATGACAAAAGCAGCCCTTCTGTCAGTACTCTTCTTATGAGTCCGCGCCTCCTACCCTCGGTTCCGATACGACCAACTGATACATCTTGTCTGAAAGAATTTCTTGCCACTAACACTGGCCCTAGTCATCTGGCACCTGGCACTCCCGATCTCCTTCGCAGGTCTTCCCCCCCAGCTATAACTCGGGAGTTGTGCCTGAAGTTTAAGGGCCACTTTGATAGAGTGTAATACGGGGGTTAAAGTCCCCCCAACTCCTTAGAAAGAAGGGGTTCGAACCCTACCCGGAGAGATCAAAACTCTCTGTGCTTCCACTACACCACTTACTAGTAAAGTCAGCTAAAAAAGCTTTTGGGCCCATACCCCAAACATGTTGGTTAAAGTCCTTCCTTTGCTAATGAACCCTTACATCTTAACTACCCTATTATTAAGCTTAGGTTTAGGTACTACTCTCACATTCATGAGCTCGCACTGACTCCTTGCCTGAATGGGCCTTGAAATCAACACCCTTGCTATCATCCCCCTCATAGCCCAGCACCACCACCCCCGAGCCATCGAAGCTACAACCAAATACTTCTTGGCTCAGGCCACTGCTGCCGCCACACTCATATTTGCAGCTGTGACTAACGCCTGAATGGAGGGACAATGGGACATCAGCCAGATGTCTCACCCCCTCCCAAACGCAATCATTACCATTGCTCTGGCCCTAAAAATTGGCCTCGCCCCCCTGCACACCTGAATGCCAGAGGTACTTCAAGGATTAAGCCTTACCACCGGACTACTGATGTCTACATGACAAAAACTAGCCCCTTTCGCCCTTCTCCTCCAAATGCAGCCAGCTAACCCAAACCTCCTTATCTTTCTTGGGCTCACCTCTACGCTAGTTGGGGGCTGAGGGGGCCTCAATCAGACCCAACTCCGGAAGATTCTAGCATACTCCTCTATCGCCCACCTTGGATGAATAATCTTAGTACTTCAGTTTGCCCCATCCCTTACATTCCTGGCTTTAATTACATACTTTGTTATAACCGCCGCCGCTTTCCTAGCATTTAAACTTAGTGACTCAACGAGCATTAATTCACTAGCCTTTTCATGGGCCAAAACCCCAACATTGGCCGCAATAATTTCCTTGATGCTCCTTTCCCTCGGAGGCCTCCCTCCCCTCACCGGCTTCATACCTAAGTGAATGATCATCCTAGAACTCTCAAAACAAGGACTTGCTGTTACTGCAACCCTAGCTGCATTAAGCGCCCTCCTAAGTCTGTACTTTTACCTCCGCGTTACTTATGCAGCAGCCCTTACTATGTTCCCCAACACAACAACTGCCACAACCCCTTGACGGACCCAATCAACTCAGATGGCACTTCCTTTAGCCCTCACCTCAGTAATGGCAATCTGCCTTCTCCCCCTAGCGCCAGGGATTCTTGCAATACTCACCTTCTAGAGACTTAGGCTAATCTAGACCTAGGGCCTTCAAAGCCCTCAGTGGGAGTGAAAATCTCTCAGCCTCTGTAAGACTTGCGGGACACTACCCCACATCTCCTGTATGCAAAACAGGTACTTTAATTAAGCTAAAACCTTCCTAGACAGGCAGGCCTCGATCCTACAAAATCTTAGTTAACAGCTAAGCGCTCAAACCAGCGAGCATCCGTCTACTTTCTCCCGCCTAGCAATAACACACAATAGGCGGGAGAAAGCCCCGGCAGGGGACTAACCTGCTTCTTCAGATTTGCAATCTAATATGTAAAACACCTCAGAGCTGGTACGAAGAGGACTTGAACCTCTGTACATGGGGCTACAATCCACCGCTTAACCCTCAGCCATCATACCCGTGGCAACTACCCGTTGACTCTTTTCAACCAATCACAAAGACATCGGCACCCTTTACATGATTTTTGGTGCCTGAGCTGGAATAGTAGGTACTGCTTTAAGCCTACTAATTCGAGCAGAACTAAGCCAACCCGGCGCCCTCCTTGGAGACGACCAGATTTATAACGTAATTGTAACAGCTCACGCTTTCGTAATGATTTTCTTTATAGTAATGCCAATTATGATCGGAGGTTTCGGAAACTGACTTATTCCCCTAATGATCGGCGCCCCCGATATGGCGTTCCCTCGAATGAATAACATGAGCTTCTGACTGCTCCCTCCTTCTTTCCTTCTCCTACTCGCTTCTTCAGGAGTTGAAGCTGGAGCCGGAACCGGATGAACCGTTTATCCCCCCTTATCGGGAAACCTTGCTCACGCCGGGGCATCCGTAGACCTAACAATTTTCTCACTCCACTTAGCAGGAATCTCTTCGATTCTTGGTGCAATTAACTTCATCACGACTATCGTCAACATGAAACCTCCCGCCATCTCACAATACCAAACGCCTTTGTTCGTTTGGGCTGTCCTAATTACAGCCGTGCTTCTTCTCCTCTCCCTGCCCGTACTTGCTGCCGGGATCACAATGCTCCTGACTGATCGTAATCTAAACACCACCTTCTTCGACCCAGCCGGTGGGGGAGACCCAATCCTGTACCAACACCTGTTCTGATTCTTTGGCCACCCTGAAGTTTACATTTTAATTCTCCCTGGTTTCGGAATGATCTCGCATATTGTAGCCTACTACTCAGGTAAAAAAGAACCTTTCGGCTACATGGGCATGGTGTGGGCAATGATGGCGATCGGCCTACTCGGATTTATCGTATGGGCTCATCACATGTTTACAGTAGGGATGGACGTCGATACACGAGCATACTTTACTTCCGCCACTATAATTATTGCAATCCCAACAGGTGTAAAAGTCTTTAGCTGACTCGCCACCCTCCACGGGGGAGCCATCAAATGAGAGACTCCCCTACTTTGAGCCCTTGGCTTCATTTTCTTATTCACAGTAGGGGGACTAACAGGGATTGTTTTAGCCAACTCTTCTCTTGACATCGTTCTTCACGACACATACTACGTAGTTGCCCACTTCCACTACGTATTATCAATGGGTGCTGTCTTCGCCATTGTAGCTGCCTTCGTGCACTGATTCCCCCTATTCTCAGGCTACACCCTTCACGACACCTGAACAAAAATTCACTTCGGAGTAATGTTCGCAGGGGTGAACCTAACATTCTTCCCGCAACACTTCCTTGGCCTTGCAGGCATGCCTCGACGATACTCAGACTACCCCGATGCCTACACCCTCTGAAATACAGTGTCCTCTATCGGCTCCCTTATCTCCCTTGTCGCTGTTATTATGTTCCTTTTCATTATCTGAGAGGCATTTGCAGCTAAACGAGAAGTTCTATCGGTAGAGCTGGCTTCAACAAACGTTGAATGACTCCACGGCTGCCCTCCTCCCTATCACACATTTGAAGAGCCCGCTTTCGTCCAAGTCCAAGAAAACTAATACGAGAAAGGAGGGAATTGAACCCCCATAAATTGGTTTCAAGCCAAACACATAACCACTCTGCCACTTTCTTCATAAGATACTAGTAAAATAGCTATTACACTGCTTTGTCAAGGCAGAATTGTGGGCTAAAGTCCCGCGTATCTTGCCAATAATGGCCCATCCTTCACAATTAGGACTTCAAGATGCAGCCTCACCTGTTATAGAGGAACTCCTTCACTTTCATGACCACGCCTTAATAATTGTGTTCTTAATTAGCACTCTAGTTCTATACATTATTGTTGCCATAGTGTCAACTAAGCTTACAAACAAGTACATTTTAGACTCTCAAGAAATTGAGATTATCTGAACAGTTCTTCCAGCTATTATTCTTATTTTAATTGCCCTCCCCTCCCTCCGAATTCTCTACCTAATGGACGAAATTAATGACCCCCATCTTACCATCAAAGCAATGGGGCACCAATGATATTGAAGCTATGAATATACCGATTACGAAGACCTAGGGTTCGACTCATACATAATCCCCACACAAGACCTAGCCCCTGGACACTTCCGCCTATTAGAAGCAGACCATCGAATAGTAGTGCCCGTCGAGTCCCCAGTACGAGTCCTAGTCTCCGCCGAAGACGTGCTCCACTCCTGAGCAGTCCCTGCTCTTGGAGTAAAAATGGATGCAGTCCCAGGGCGTCTAAATCAAACAGCCTTTATTACATCCCGCCCAGGAATTTTCTATGGACAATGCTCAGAAATTTGCGGAGCAAACCACAGCTTCATGCCCATCGTCGTTGAATCCGTTCCCCTAGAACACTTTGAAACCTGATCCCTAGCAATACTTGAAGACGCCTCGCTAAGAAGCTAAATCGGGCCCTAGCGTTAGCCTTTTAAGCTAAAGATTGGTGATCCCCAACCACCCTTAGTGACATGCCCCAATTAAATCCTGCACCTTGGTTTGCTATTTTACTCTTCTCTTGATTTGTTCTCCTAGTCGTAATTCCCCCTAAAGTTATAGCCCACACATTCCCAAATGAGCCCACCACCCAAAGCACAGAAAAACCAAAAACTGAATCCTGAAACTGACCATGACACTTAGCTTCTTCGACCAATTCATAAGCCCCGTTCTCCTAGGCATTCCCTTAGTTGCCCTTGCCCTCCTCCTCCCCTGACTTTTATTCCCAGCACCCACAACCCGCTGAATGACCAGCCGCCTTTTAACCCTCCAAGGCTGATTTATTAGCCGATTTACAAACCAGCTTCTTATGCCTATCAACTTTGGAGGCCACAAGTGAGCCCTAATTTTCATGTCGCTAATGCTATTTCTCATCACTCTTAACATGCTCGGCCTCCTCCCATATACCTTTACCCCAACAACCCAGCTGTCACTAAATATGGGCCTTGCCGTCCCTCTTTGGCTTGCTACAGTAATCATTGGCCTCCGAAACCAGCCAACTATTGCTCTCGGACACCTACTGCCTGAAGGCACCCCAACCCCTCTGATCCCAGTACTGATTATTATCGAGACTCTTAGCCTGTTCATCCGCCCCCTTGCTCTCGGAGTACGGCTGACTGCCAATTTGACAGCCGGCCACCTGTTAATTCAACTTATCGCCACGGCAGCCTATGTCCTTCTACCCCTAATGCCCGCAGTAGCCATCGCTACCTCGACCGTTCTATTTTTGCTCACACTTCTAGAAGTTGCTGTTGCAATAATTCAAGCTTACGTCTTTGTCCTTCTGCTAAGCCTATACCTACAAGAAAACGTCTAATGGCCCATCAAGCACACGCATACCATATGGTCGACCCTAGTCCCTGGCCCCTAACAGGAGCCGCTGCCGCCTTGTTAATAACATCCGGCTTAGCAATTTGATTCCACTATAGCTCAACGGTCTTAATAGCCCTCGGCACTATTCTTCTTCTCCTCACAATGTACCAGTGATGGCGAGACATTGTCCGGGAAGGCACATTCCAAGGACACCACACAGCCCTAGTCCAAAAAGGCCTACGCTATGGGATAATTCTATTTATTACATCAGAAGTATTCTTTTTCCTTGGCTTTTTCTGAGCCTTCTACCACGCAAGCCTCGCCCCAACCCCTGAACTAGGAGGCTGCTGACCACCCACAGGAGTCACAACCCTTGACCCCTTTGAAGTTCCCCTCCTAAACACAGCGGTTCTGCTAGCTTCCGGGGTAACAGTAACATGAGCCCACCACAGCATTATGGAAGGAGAGCGCAAACAAGCCATTCAATCCCTCCTTTTAACCATCCTTCTCGGCTTCTACTTTACATTCCTTCAAGGTCTAGAATACTACGAGGCCCCCTTTACAATTGCAGACGGAGTATATGGTTCAACTTTCTTTGTTGCCACAGGCTTCCACGGACTACATGTGATTATCGGCTCGACATTCCTGGCCATCTGCCTTATGCGCCAAGCCCAGCACCACTTCACATCCGACCATCACTTTGGATTTGAAGCTGCTGCATGATACTGACACTTTGTCGATGTAGTCTGACTCTTCCTGTACATCTCAATTTATTGATGAGGCTCATAATCTTTCTAGTACTAAAGTTAGTATAAGTGACTTCCAATTACCTGGTCTTGGTTAAAATCCAAGGAAAGATAATGAATCTAATCACGACTATCGCACTAATTGCCATTGCCTTATCAACAGTCTTAGCCACCGTCTCATTTTGGCTTCCCCTTATAACCCCGGACCACGAAAAACTCTCCCCATATGAATGCGGGTTTGATCCCGTAGGGTCCGCCCGCCTCCCATTTTCGCTACGCTTCTTCCTAGTAGCCATCTTATTCCTTCTCTTTGACCTAGAAATTGCCCTGCTCCTGCCTCTCCCCTGAGGGGACCAGCTTTCCTCCCCCCTCTCAACTTTCTTCTGAGCATCCGCCGTTCTCGTTCTCCTTACAGCCGGACTAATTTATGAGTGACTCCAAGGAGGCTTAGAATGAGCTGAATAGGCGGTTAGTTTAAGAAAAACCTTTGATTTCGGCTCAAATACTTATGGTTAAAGTCCATAACCACCTTATGACCCCTATCCACTTTTCTTTCTCGGCAGCCTTTGTGCTAGGTCTATCCGGGCTAGCATTCCATCGCACACATCTTTTGTCCGCCCTCTTATGTCTTGAGGGGATGATGCTGTCATTATTCATTGCCCTCTCCCTGTGGTCTATAAGCCTCTCCTCCACAAGTTTTTCTGCCGTTCCCGTCCTGCTCCTGGCCTTCTCAGCCTGCGAAGCGAGCACAGGCCTAGCCCTCCTAGTCGCAACAGCCCGGACTCACGGCACGGACCGCCTCCAAGCCCTTAACCTCCTACAATGCTAAAAATCCTTGTCCCCACTTTGATACTCCTCCCCACAGCTTGGGCGGCCCCTAAAAAATGGCTATGGCCCACAACCCTCCTCCACAGCCTTTTAATTGCTACGGCAAGCCTCTCCTGATTAAAAAACATATCCGAGACGGGCTGAACCACCACAAATTCTTACCTAGCAACAGACGCCCTCTCTACACCCCTCCTAGTCTTATCATGCTGACTACTCCCCCTAATAATTTTAGCAAGCCAGAATCACATGGCTCTTGAACCCGAAAATCGCCAACGACTATATATTTGTCTCCTAACATCCCTTCAGATCTTTCTAATTATGGCCTTCGGGGCCACCGAAGTCATGATATTTTATGTCATATTTGAAGCCACCCTCATCCCCACCCTGATCTTAATCACGCGTTGAGGAAACCAGACCGAACGACTCCGGGCCGGCGTATATTTTTTATTTTACACCCTAGCAGGGTCGCTGCCCCTTTTAGTTGCCCTGTCCCTTCTGTACGTCTCGACAGGCACTCTTTCCCTCCTCATCCTCCAGTATTCAGAACCACTGCAGTTGTCTGGGCTAGCAGATGAGTTTTGATGAATGGGCTGCATGCTGGCTTTCCTTGTTAAAATGCCCCTCTACGGGGTCCACTTATGGCTTCCAAAGGCACACGTAGAGGCCCCAATTGCCGGCTCCATAATCCTGGCCGCTGTCCTACTAAAGCTGGGGGGCTATGGCATGATACGAATACTCACCGTGCTTGACCCCCTGACAAAAGAAATAAGCTACCCCTTTATTGTTTTGGCCCTATGAGGAGTCATCATAACAGGCTCAATTTGTTTACGACAAACAGATTTAAAGTCCCTAATCGCATACTCCTCCGTAAGCCACATAGGTTTGGTAGTAGGGGGCATTTTAATCCAAACCCCCTGAGGATTCACAGGAGCATTAATTCTCATGATCGCTCATGGCCTAACCTCTTCGGCGCTCTTCTGTCTAGCAAATACAAACTACGAACGCACACACACTCGGACGATAGTGCTGGCCCGAGGGCTCCAAACTGTCCTCCCCCTGATAGCCACCTGATGGTTCGTCTCTAGCCTGGCCAACCTGGCACTACCGCCCCTCCCTAACCTAATAGGTGAGTTAATAATCATTACGTCCCTACTTAACTGGTCCTGGTGAACAATCGCACTCACAGGAGCGGGCACTCTAATTACTGCGGGCTACTCCCTCTATATATTCCTAGTAACCCAACGAGGTAAGCTTCCTGCACACCTCCCAGCCATCGAACCCACCCACTCTCGTGAACACCTACTAATCACGCTCCACCTCCTCCCCCTCCTCCTACTTATTCTGAAACCCGAGTTAATCTGAGGCTGGGCTGCTTGTAGATATAGTTTAACCAAAACATTAGATTGTGATTCTAAAAACAGGGGTTAAAATCCTCTTATCCACCGAGAGATGCTCGCTAGCAACGAAGACTGCTAATCTTCGCCCCCTTGGTTGAACCCCAAGGCTCACTCGAGCCCGCTTCTAGAGGATAACAGCTCATCCGTTGGTCTTAGGAACCAAAAACTCTTGGTGCAAATCCAAGTAGCAGCTATGCACCCCACCCCACTAATGATAGCCTCTAGTCTTGTCCTTATTTTCGCACTATTGGTGTACCCAATTATCACCACCATCAACCCCAGCCCCCGAAAAGAGGGCTGAGCATTGGAACAAGCAAGCACTGCCGTAAAAATGGCATTTTTTGTTAGTCTTTTGCCCCTTGCCCTCTTCCTAAACCAGGGGGCTGAAATTGTTACTACAACCTGATGTTGAATAAATACAGAAACCTTCAACGTTAATATTAGTTTTTACTTCGATTTTTACTCAATCGTCTTCACACCTGTTGCCCTCTATGTCACTTGGTCTATCTTAGAATTCGCCTCCTGATACATACACGCTGACCCTAACATTAACCGATTTTTCAAGTACTTACTAATTTTCCTGATTGCGATAATCATCCTCGTGACCGCCAACAACATGTTCCAGCTGTTTATCGGGTGAGAAGGGGTCGGGATCATATCCTTCTTACTGATTGGCTGGTGATACTCCCGGGCGGACGCAAACACCGCAGCCCTGCAAGCCGTCCTGTACAACCGTGTCGGGGACATTGGGCTAATCTTTGCTATAGCCTGACTAGCAATAAACGCCAACTCCTGGGAAATTCAACAGATCTTTTCAGTCACAAAAGACATAAACCTTACACCTCCCCTCCTAGGCCTCATTTTAGCCGCCACCGGAAAGTCAGCACAGTTCGGCTTACATCCCTGACTTCCCTCCGCCATGGAGGGGCCCACACCGGTGTCTGCCCTACTTCATTCAAGCACAATGGTCGTGGCTGGAATCTTTCTTCTCATCCGCCTAAGCCCCCTCTTAGAAAACAACCCCACAGCCCTGACCACCTGCTTATGCCTCGGGGCCATAACAACCCTCTTTACTGCCACCTGCGCCCTCACCCAAAATGATATCAAAAAAATCGTGGCTTTCTCTACTTCAAGCCAGCTAGGGCTCATAATAGTAACCCTCGGGCTTAACGAACCACAGCTCGCCTTTCTACACATCTGCACCCACGCTTTTTTCAAAGCCATGCTCTTCCTGTGCTCGGGCTCTATCATCCACAGCCTTAATGACGAGCAAGACATCCGAAAAATGGGAGGCATACACCACCTCACGCCTTTTACCTCCTCTTGCCTTACCCTTGGAAGCCTTGCTCTAACAGGCACCCCCTTCCTAGCTGGCTTCTTTTCCAAAGACGCAATTATTGAAGCCTTAAATACATCCCACCTGAACGCCTGAGCCCTCACCCTGACATTAATCGCCACCTCTTTCACAGCAATCTACAGCCTCCGAATCATCTTCCTAGTCTCTATGGGCCACCCTCGCTTCAACCCTCTTTCCCCTATTAACGAAAATAACCCAGCCGTGATCAACCCCATCAAACGACTGGCCCTAGGAAGCGTTCTTGCAGGTCTCCTTATTACCTCCAACCTTGCAGCCTTTAAAGTCCCCGTCCTAACCATGCCCCTGAGCCTGAAACTTGCAGCCCTGGCAGTTTCAGCCCTAGGTCTCGCCCTGGCTATAGAAATAGCATCCCTGACAAGTAAACAATATAACCGAACCCCCACCCTGGCCCCCCACCACTTCTCTAACATGCTTGGGTTCTTCCCAGCAACTATCCATCGCCTCACTCCTAAAATCAACCTCCTCCTTGGCCAAGCAATCGCATCCCAAACAGTAGACCAAACATGACTAGAGAAAGTTGCCCCCAAAGCTTTAGTGTCCATTAACGAGCCCCTCGTAACCACAACAAGCAACCTCCAAAAAGGGATAATCAAAACCTACCTCACCCTGTTTATCTTCACACTAGCCCTCGCAGTTGTACTTGCCTCCCTTTAAACAGCTCGCAAGGTACCTCGACTTAGCCCCCGCGTTAACTCAAGCACCACAAACAACGTTAACAAAAGCACCCACGCACTAATTACCAATAAGCCCCCACCAGCGGAAAATATTAACGCCACCCCACTGATGTCCCCCCGCACCGTGGCGAACCCCCCAAACTCGTCAGCAGACACCCAGGAAAACTCGTACCACCCCCCTCGGAATAATGCCGAAACTACAGCAACCACAAAGATATACCAAAACATCGATAAGACAACGGGCCCACTTCCCCAGCTTTCCGGGTATGGCTCCGCCGCCAAAGCGGCAGAATACGCAAATACGACAAGCATCCCTCCCAAGTAAATTAGGAACAATACTAGAGACAGGAAAGACCCCCCGTGCCCTAACAAGATACCACACCCAAGCCCTGCAACAACAACCAGCCCCAGTGCTGCAAAATAAGGCGAGGGGTTTGAAGCAACAGCCAGCAAACCCAACACTAGCCCAAGGAGAAATAAAGATATAACGTAAGTCATAATTCTCGCCCGGATTTTAACCGGAACTAATGACTTGAAAAACCACCGTTGTTATTCAACTACAAGAACCCATAATGGCTAGCCTTCGCAAAACCCATCCCTTACTAAAAATCGCCAATGACGCACTCGTCGACCTCCCTGCTCCCTCTAACATTTCCGTCTGATGAAATTTTGGCTCTCTATTAGGCATGTGCTTAATCATCCAAATTCTTACAGGCCTCTTCCTAGCAATGCACTACACCTCTGACATTGCTACAGCCTTCTCATCCGTGGCCCACATCTGTCGGGACGTAAACTACGGCTGACTAATCCGCAACCTCCACGCCAACGGAGCCTCATTCTTCTTCATCTGTATCTACATGCATATCGGACGGGGCCTTTATTACGGCTCTTACCTTTATAAAGAAACCTGAAACGTTGGAGTAATTCTCCTGCTCTTAGTAATGATAACCGCCTTCGTAGGCTATGTCCTACCCTGAGGACAAATGTCTTTCTGAGGTGCCACAGTCATTACCAACCTGCTGTCCGCTGTGCCGTACATCGGCAACGACCTAGTACAATGAATTTGAGGGGGCTTCTCCGTAGACAATGCCACCCTCACTCGCTTCTTCGCCTTCCACTTCCTCTTCCCATTCGTCATTGCCGCAGCTACAGTAATCCACTTGATCTTCCTCCACGAAACAGGCTCTAATAACCCACTTGGCATGAACTCAGACGCCGACAAAATTCCTTTCCACCCCTACTTCTCTTACAAAGACCTGCTTGGATTTGCAGTCGCCCTACTGGCCCTCTCATCCCTTGCACTCTTCGCTCCCAACCTACTGGGGGACCCTGACAACTTCACCCCCGCCAACCCCCTTGTTACACCCCCTCACATTAAGCCTGAGTGATACTTCCTATTCGCATATGCCATCCTCCGATCCATCCCCAACAAACTTGGCGGGGTCTTAGCCCTCTTAGGGTCCATTCTGGTCCTCATGGTTGTCCCCATCCTCCACACGTCTAAACAGCGAGGAACGATGTTCCGCCCCATCACACAATTCCTCTTTTGAACCCTGATTGCCGACATTGTAATCCTGACCTGAATTGGAGGAATACCTGTTGAACACCCCTACATCATCATCGGACAAGTCGCCTCAATCATCTACTTCTCACTATTCCTATGCCTTATACCAGCCGCCAGTCTATTAGAAAACAAAGCCCTGGGGTGAGCATGCATTAGTAGCTCAGTTTCAGAGCGCCGGTCTTGTAAACCGGAGGCCGAGGGTTAAATTCCCTCCTACTGCTCAAAGAGAGGGGATTCAAACCCCCACCGCTAACTCCCAAAGCTAGTATTCTGAAACTAAACTACTCTTTGCTTGGTTATTATATTATCTCATGGTGTTTCTACATCTATGTATTATCAGCCATCTTGTATTTTAACCACAATTCAGGTAATAATTCAACAAGGGGTATTAAAACCATTACACTCTTAAATCAAAAGAATATCAGGGTCAACCAGGAAATAGACTAACCCACACAAATGCTAGTTCAAAATATATACCAAGTACTCCAGATACCTGGGGAGAAACTATTTAACCCAATAAGAACCGAGCAACCTCTGGAGGATCGCGTTAACTCTTATTGAAGGTGAGGGACAACTATTGTGGGGGTTTCACTTAGTGAACTATTCCTGGCATCTGGTTCCTATTTCAGGGACACAATTTTAACGACTCCCCAGTAGTCCCTTGTCTTGGCATAAGTTAATGGTGGAGTACTATGATGGGACACCCCCCATGCCGAGCGTTCTTTCCATTGGGCTACTGGTTCTCTTTTTTGTCCTCCTTTCACTGACATTTCAGAGTGCACACGGTAATAACTGACAAGGTTGTACATTTCCTTGCTTGAAGGACATAAGTGCAGTAATGGGAAGACATTACGTAAGAATTACATAACACTATATCAAGGACATAATGGTAATTACCTAGTCGAGATAAACTATTGATTCACCCCCCTTCGAGGTTTATTATCGTTAAACCCCCCCTACCCCCCCATCACTCGTGGGATGTGTAACACTCCTGAAAACCCCCCCGGAAACAGGAAATCCTTGAGTAATTTATGGGGCCCAAAATTCGCATTTTAAACTATTATAATATTGCAAAT